CGTGGGGGGGATTTACAATTTAATGAGATTCTGAAAGGAGGGTTCATTTTATTTAAATTAAATAACTAAAGTTTTATCTTTTGCTTAAGAAGTTTTGATAGCTACGGATCACAAAAAACACTAAAATCATAACAGAAAAATGCATTGTGGAAAAATCGATAGTTTCCTTTTTAGTTCCGAAAATGAAACTAAAATTCAAATAGAAAAAGAATGTAAATAGTCTTTCTTCTTTTTGTTGTTGCTTGAATATTTTATATTCAATTGAATATAATAAATAACAAGCATTTTTGTTTTCAAATCAAATAAATCATTATTTATCTATAATTCGTTGGAACAAAAAAAGGGGCCCGGCTAGGTACTGACCAGGCCAGGCCATCAGAATAAGAAGGGCCTTTCGAACAAAATCAACACAAAGATGTCTTCTTTTTTTTTTCTTTATTTTTCTTTTTTTATTTATAGGCTCGTTCGAGCCCTTGCTTTATCTAATCTAAAAGAAATTCCTGATTTGTATATCTCTATAGAATAGAGAAAGAAAGACTCCTTACATTATGTGTAATGTAGTAATTCTCTTTTTCAATTGGGAGAGATGGCTGAGTGGACTAAAGCGTCGGATTGCTAATCCGTTGTACGAGTTATTCGTACCGAGGGTTCGAATCCCTCTCTTTCCGGTTCCGTTGATGACTTGATTTATTTATTTATTTTTCAAATTTTGGAAATCTTAGTTAAACGTGTGGAATAGAAAAAATCCTAAGAAAATTTGAAAATTAACCAAGGAAAAACCCTTTGGATTTTATTCTTCACGTCCAGGATTACGTCCTGGATCATTAGATAGGAATCCAAAGATGAAGAGAGAAACAAAAAATATCACTACGGTATAAACGAAGAGTTTCAGAGTAAGCATTACACAATCTCCAAGATTATTTTTTTTGGAAAAAAAAAAGAGAATAGATCTTCCATTTTTCTACCACATATCCTATTTTGACACCAAGAAATGAGGTTTTTCTAGAAATAGAAATGAATTGTCAGAAATTTATTTGGAATAAGAGTTTTTCATTAACAAAAATTTCTTTCATATCCAAATTCGATATTGTGGGAGACCCTAATAGAATTAATATAATAGGGTTAGGGTCTTTCACTGGAAAAGGGTCAAAAAAAGGAGGAAATGGGGTAAGCCGGATTTATGGCGACTATCCAAGAATTTCAATGTGTGAATCGAGGGTTCAGACTCTAAAACTTATCTGATTTTATCAATTGTTAGAGAATTTTTTCTCGAAGAAATCATGAATCTTCTAGGATATTATTAAGGATCTCATCGAAAACTTACAGCAGCTTGCCAAACAAAGGCTAAGAGAAAAAAAAACAAAGGTATGACTGGCATAACATCTACGATTGGATTCAAAAAAGCATAGGCTTCGGGCAATTTGCCGAAGAAAAAACTACTCGAATAAAGGGCAGAATTAAGACAAATACAGATCAAACTAAAGATATTAAGCATAACAGACATTTTGTTCTTGGAGATAATTGCATTTTGATTGAGTTATTGATATAAAGGAAGAAAGGAAGTAAGGTATACAAAAAATCCTTCTTTTTCTTTGAACCCACCCAATCCAAAATCCTCCAATTCTCAAAGGAGAATAGAAGAAATCATACTTTCATACAATATCTTAATTGAATTATATGTAATGATCAATAAATTTAGTTGAATTCTATATCTATATGGATTAAAATCCTAGTAATAATCTATTCTATAGATATTTGGACTGGAGTTGACAAACAACCAATAACAATATTATTGTTTCTTCGTGTAGATTAGAAATTGATAATGGGGCGTGGCCAAGTGGTAAGGCAACGGGTTTTGGTCCCGCTATTCGGAGGTTCGAATCCTTCCGTCCCAGAGCCATATCCATTTTTAAAAAATTTTAGAATAAAGATTGTTTTCTTGAACAACTTTCTGTTTAAAGTCTAATTTTGGATGGAATGTGATTCTTTTATATCTTATATGAATCATATCTTTTTTCACAAACTGAACTGAATCGAGTTCAAATGACACGCATCTGGACCTGAATCTATTTTTTATCAGGTAAGATGAGAACATGGATCAAAACAAAAGAGTTTGAATTCAAAAAAGTTGGGTGGGCTTTTCATCATATGTTCATTCCCTTTGATATTTAGGGAAGTTAGTTACTTGGAAAAACTTTCCATCCCATATCTATTTGAATTTTCAACGATGGATGTATTTTGAATCGAGATGCAAAAGAATCTATATTCCCTATCTCTTATTATTTATCCCGTAAATGAGGGAGTCTAATTAGTAATTAGATTTTTCTCGAGATCTCTGAATTCGAAACAAGAGCGAGTTCTTGATACTAATTAAATTCAATCAATAGGACTAAGTCTCTTAGTGGGTTAGACTAAAGCTTGACTAAATTTGGACTTATTGTTTGTCTTTGTAACTAGACAAGTCATTTCCCATACCGGATCAGGATTCCTTTTTTTTTGCTCTATCATTCCCATAGAAAGAATAGGGGAGTGGATAGGAGATAATCAGTATTAATTTTACTATCTGTATCTGTCCAAATCTCATTAACAAATGATCAAATAACATATTTATATATGTTTATATGTTATGGAATCGATGTATTTTCTTTGAATCTCGTTTTTTTATTTTATTTAGGTATTTTTTTTGTTTGGCTATAATGAAGAATTGTAAATCTATGTAACGATTGGATTGAGGCAGGGGTGATTTATCCTATCCCTTTTATTCACTTTATGACAAGATTCGATTATTGAAATATTACTCAACCCCATGTTAAACAAAATGCATATAAAATGAGGAAATGTTTAGCTTATATGTATCGTTCTATTTCAATGACAATAGTCTTTCGGTTTTTGTGAAAAAGGTTTGGGATCCCTTAAATTTTTTAAACTAAAATTAGTTAAATTAAGTATTATAGAATATCTATAACAGTGACAATTGTTCAGTCTATCTGATAGATACGAAAACCCCTCTCTATTTTTTCGATTTGGATTTTCGCAATCAGATGAAAAGAATAAAGATTCAAATCTTACCTTACATCAGTTTTTTTATCCATCTCATGAAAAAAAAATGGGATTTCTTTCTTCTTTTCTGTGATCTATTTATCTATTTGAAATCAGTGATGGGTCAATTAAAAAAAAAAAGACTTATCTTTTAATGATGTCTAAATAGGAACCTTTTTCCATTCGAAATAGTTTTAATAAAAATTTTGAATGATTCCTTGTAAGTTGAATTTTTGGTACTCAAAAAGTAGGAAATAGGTCAATCAATCCTATTGAGTCACTTGAAGTAGCAGACTCAAAAAGAACTTATTTATTCGTTTATCTATTTCTATTTCTTTATATATATGTTAAAGATGGTGTCTTGCTAAGACTTCTTCAGAAAAATCTTTACACATATCATATATAGAAGAAAAAGTATAGATTACGCGATGTCTATGTACAACTGAACCAATGACTATTCATGATTCCATGATTGAATCAATTCCATACCGGTTCCAAATTAGAGGAATGTTATGGTAAAACTTCGTTTGAAACGATGTGGTAGAAAGCAACGTGCGACTTGAAGGACAGATCCGTTGTGGATTTTTACATCCGCTATTTTATATTTATATAGGAATGAAGGTGCTCTTGGCTCGACATCGTTTGTTCTGTTCCACTCGAACCCTTCGTTTTTTTCTTTTTGTTGGGTTGTAAATAGTCCACGATGGAGCTCGAGTGGAAAGGATTAATTCATTTCTCGGGGGCAAGGATCTAGGGTTAATGCCAATCAATAAATTGGAACAACTTCGTAAATATATCTTCGAGATAGAAATGGAAAGGATCCAATTTGAGCAAGTTTCCAATTCAAAAGCAAAACCTGTTGGAATTGATCAAACGTTTTCGATCCAAAGTGTATCACGCGGGAATCAACTGTCCGTAGGATTCTTTGATAGAAAGAGAAATCACAAAAAAGGGTATGTTGCTGCCATTTTGAAAGGATTAAGAAGCACCGAAGTAATGTCTAAACCCAATGATTTAAAACAAAGATAAAGGATCCCAGAACAAGGAAACACCCTTTTAATTGTCTCGATAGTCTCAATAACTGGATCAGACTGAAGAATCAAAATAGAATTTTAAACGAGACAAACAAAAGGGGGTAAAGACCACTCAATAAATGAAATTTATTAAAGATTTTTTCCTTTAAGCTATTTGAGAGTTATCCAACTTGAGTTATGAGTACGAATGGTTTCTTTTTCATTTTCAGGAAGGAAGAAGAAAAAAAAAAGACTTAAATCATAGTCTAATTGATTTTATAGGCTCATTTGTCATTTATTAGAATTCCATACATAGACAAAACTTAGAATCAAATCATTTTTTCTCGAGCCGTACGAGGAGAAAACTTCCTATACGTTTCTAGGGGGGGTATTGTTCATCTACATCTATCCCAATGAGCCGTCTATCGAATCGTTGCAATTGATGTTCGATCCCGAAGAGAAGGAAAAGATCTTCGAAAAGTGGGTTTTTATGATCCACTGAAGAATCAAACTTATTTAAATGTTCCTGCTATTCTATATTTCCTTGAAAAGGGTGCTCAACCTACAGGAACTGTTCAGGATATTTTAAAGAAGGCAGAAGTTTTTAAGGAACTTCGACCTAATCAAACGAAATTCAATTAAAGAAATACCAAGGGGGGGTAGTGATTTTTATATAACTTTGTATAACTTTTCTCTACTATTTTTTTATTTCCCCCCTTAATCCTGCTTTATTCGTATCTATTTCTCATTGCTTCTGTCGAATTCCATGGTCGATAACAACAAAACCTTAGTTTATTGATCATATAAATCTCAAATTCGGACATTTCATTTCTTTCAATTATGTGGTTTTCGTTGGAATTTGACTAACCAACAAGGAATCCAGTTTGTTTATTCCACTTAGATTGATGAAATACATTAAAAATCCAATATTTATTTTTTCAATTCTTA